GTTATAGAACACAGAATTCTCTGGAAGCAATGATAAAAAAATACAAATAGAAAAGGAAAGGGAGGAAATACAAAAAAATAGAAGAGAAAAGTCATCCAAAGTTATATAAAAATCACTACCCTCTTTTTTGTATTTCCTTAATTTATTTCCTTACTTGAATTTCGATTGATTAGGACAAAGTTCCTTAAAAACCTCTGCATTCTTTAAAATATCCTGAACAGTTTCTGTAGGTTGAGCCCCTTTTTCAAGGAAATATAAAATAGCAGGAACATTTAAATAAGTTTGATTCTTTATCGGATCATAAAAACCCACTTTCTGAATATCTTTTCCTTCTCTTCGGGATCGAACATCAATTGCAACGATTCGATAGACGGCTCATTGGGATAGATGTAAATGAACAACACCCCCCCTAGAAACGTATAAGAAGCTTTCTCCTCGTACGGCTCGAGAAAAATGATTGATTCGAAGTTTTGTCTCTCTATGGAATTCTATCTAAGAAATGACAACTGGATCCATAAAATGATCAAAGCAATTAAAGATGTAAGTCTTTTTTTCTTCGTTCTTCCTTAAAATGAAAAAGAAACCATTCGTACTCTCATAACTCAAGTTGGATAACTTTCAAACAGTTCAAAGGAAAATCTTTCGACAATTTCATTTATTGAGCGGTCTTTCCTCCTTTTTTGTTTGTCTCGTTTAAAATTGGATTCTTCAGTCTGATCCAGTTATTAAGACAATTAAAAAGGTGTTTCCTTGTTCTGGGATCCTTTATCTTTGTTTTATTTTAAATCATTGGGTTTAGACATTACTTCGGTGCTTTTTAATCCTTTCAAAATGGCAGCAACATACCCTTTTTGCGATTTCTATGAAAGAATCCTACAAGATGATGGATTTCCTCGTGAAACACTTTGGATCGAAAAAGTTTAATCAATTCCAATAAATTTGTTAATTTGAAACTTGCTCGAATTGGATTCTTTTGATTTCCATACCTAAGATATATTTACGAAGTTGTTTCAATTTTTTTATTGATTGGCATTAACCCTAGACCCTTGCCCCGAGAAATAAATTAATACTTTCTACTCGAGCTCCATCATGGACTATTTACATTCTCAGACAACAAAAAACGAGGGGTTCTAGTGAAACAGAACCAATGATGTCGAGCTAAGAGCACCTTCATTCCTACAAAAAATGGTGGATGTACAAATCCACAACGGATCGTGTCCTTCAAGTCGCACGTTGCTTTCTACCACATCGTTTCAAACGAAGTTTTACCATAACATTCCTCTAAGAACCGGTATGGAATTGATTCAATTATGGAATCATGAATAGTCATTGGTTGGGCTGATGTATAAACACCATAATCTATAGTATTTTCTATAGATTATGGTGGATAAAGATTTTTCTGAAGAAGTCTTAGTAAGACCCCATCGCTAATATTAATTTGTCTAACCTGAATAAACGAATTTTTTTTTATTCTGCATCTTCACGTGACTTATTAATAGGAGAGAAAGATTCAACTTCTAAGGAATGATTAAAACTATTTATCTTTCGAAATTTCGAATAAATTTCGAAAGTTCCCCTTTCGACATCATTATTCCAAGAAAATTTGATAGTTCAAAATAACTTTTGATCATCTTAGGAAAAAAGATAAGTCTTTTTTTTTTTTCATCTGATTGATAAAATCCAAAGAATGGGTAGGTTTTCGTATCTATCAATTCGATCAAATAGACTGAGCAATTGTCATCGTTTATAGATATTGAAATGAACGCCTTCCCATTACTGATTAACTCCTATCTACCCCATTCTATGGGACTGATGCAGCATAAATCAAAAGAAGGGGGCGCCCTAGTCTTTTTTATTTTTACGAAATGCAAGCTGTCTAGGCACAAAGCCAAACAAGTCCAGATTAAGTCCAGTTTTTGCTCCTTTTTTCTATTTTAGCCTACCTCATTGATTAAGAATTACTCATTGATTAAGAATTCAGAGACTTAGTGAATTTAATTATTACCAAAAACCTCCTCTTGGCGAAAAGTCAAGAAATCTACAAAAACGAAAATGGAATCTAATTAGGCTAATTTAGGAGGTAGAGAATACGTGATAGGGAATATGGATTCTTTCGCATCTTGATTCAGTTTTTGCAAAAAACAAAACGATTCATCGAAGAAAAAAATCAGAAACAACAATCACATTCCAGCTAACATTTCGATTTTAAACAGAACATTGGTAAAAAAGCTATCTATATTGTCAGAGAATATATATGTTCTGGGACGGAAGGATTCGAACCTCCGAATAGCGGGACCAAAACCCGTTGCCTTACCACTTGGCCACGCCCCATTTAGATTTTTATGCGATACTAATAAAGTATATTGCTGGTTTTGTTTGTTTGTCAACTCTAGCCCAAATATCTATAGAATAGATTAGATTGGTATTCGGATTTTTCGATGTTTTTGGTATGTGTAGATATAGAATTCAACTTAATTTATTGATCATTACATATAATTCA